GAAATTGCTTCATTGTTCATTTCTACACACGTCTTTTTTTCGGAGGTCTACATCCATTATGTGGCATAGGGGTTATATCCCGTACAAAAGTTAATAGTATACCACTTCTACGAATAGCTCGTAATGCTGCGTCTCTTCCGAGACCGGGACCTTTTATCATGACTTCTGCTCGTTGCATACCTTGATCCATTACAGTACGAATAGCATTTGTTGCGGCAGTTTGAGCGGCAAAGGGTGTCCCTCTTCTCGTACCCTTGAATCCAGAAGTACCGGCCGAGGACCAGGAAACCACCCGACCCCGCACATCTGTAACCGTGACAATGGTATTATTGAAACTTGCTTGAACATGAATAACCCCCTTTGGTATTTTACGTGCACTCTTACGTGAACCCATACGTACATTCCTACGTGAACCAGTTCTCGGTATAGCTTTTGCCATATTGTATCATCTCATAAATATGAGTCAGAAATATATGGATATATCCATTTCATGTCAAAAAAGATTCTTTATTTGTACATTGAGCCCTTTAGCGAGTCTTATTATCCTTGTCTTTGTTTATGTCTTGGGTTGGAACAAATTACTATAATACGCCCCCGCCTACGGATTAGTCGACATTTTTCACAAATTTTACGAACGGAAGCTCTTATTTTCATATTTTTCATTCCTTATCTTAATTCTGAATCTACTTGGTAGAAAATAAGTTTCTTGAAATTTTTCATTTCGAATTGTATTGAATAAAAAAAAAACCACCTAATCTTTCGAATCTTTGTTTCGGAGTCGATAAATTATACGCCCTCTGGTGGAATCATAACGACTTACTTCAATTTTGACTTTATCTCCTGGCAGTATGCGTATAAAACTACGTCGTATCTTTCCTGAAACATAACCTAGAATTAGATCTTCATTATCTAATCGAACCCGGAACATACCATTTGGAAGCGATTCAGTAATTAAACCTTCATGAATCCATTTTTGTTCTTTCATTCCAGGTAAAGCCCCCTTGAAGTATCAAATAATAGAGGAGAAATGATATTAGACAATTCACCCTCCCCTTTTTTTTTACAAAAAAGAAGAGGTTTCCGATCCCATTTGAATATTAAAAGGATTACCATATATAACACAAAATTTCTCCACCGATTCCTTCTAGTCGAGCCTCCCGGTCTGTCATTATACCTCGAGAAGTAGAAAGAATTACAATCCCCATCCCACCTAAAATTCTAGGAATTCGTTGAGAGTTAGAATAAATTCGTAGACCGGGTCGACTGATCCGTTTTAAATTTAAAAAATTTCTATAAGGCCTTTTCCTATTTCTTCTATGTCGCAAGGTTAAAACCAAAAAAAATTGATTTTTTTCTCGATGTTTTCTGACGTTTTCGATAAAACCTTCTCGGAAAAGTATTTTAACAATACTTTCGGTAATATTAGTAGATGCTATGCGAACAACTCTTTTTCTATCCATATCAGCATTTCGTATAGAGGTTATTATCTCAGCAATAGTGTCTCTACCCATAATGAATTTAAATTATTGGTGCCTCAAAATTGGATATAATTAACATGTTTTTCTTTTTTTTTTTTTATTGGTTTATGAATATGAATTTTTCAAGGTATATGCGTGAGACACAATCTACGAATTAATCTAGTTTTGAATCTATTTCTTTCAAATACCCCAAATATATCACGATCTAATTTTATTTTATAACACCTCGGGGGCTAATGAGACTATTTTAGTAAAATTTAATTGTCTTAATTCCCGGGGGATTGCACCAAAAATTCGAGTTCCTTTTGGATTTTTTTCTTGATCAATCACAACTGCAGCATTATCATCATATCTTATTATCATACCGCTGTCACGTTTGAGTTCTTTACAGGTACGAACAATTACAGCTCTGACTACTTCTGATTTTTCTAGGGGCATATTTGGTACTGCTTCCTTGATCACAGCAACAATAACATCACCAATATGAGCATATCGACGATTACTAGCTCCTATGATTCGAATACACATCAATTCTCGAGCCCCGCTATTATCCGCTACCTTTAAATGGGTCTGAGGTTGAATCATATCAATTTTTTAGTCTATTCTTTTAATGCAAAGGATGAAGAAAATAAAAGAAATACTATTTGTCCAAAAGCAGACAACCTGCAGTTATGTTTCATCGCCAAGACTCATTTCTCTTGGTTCTACTATCCCGAAATAATAAATTGAGTTCGTATAGGCATTTTGGATGCTGCTATTAAAATAGCCCTTCTAGCTAGATTTTCGGTTACTCCACTCATTTCATATAGTATTCTTCCCGGTTTAACAACAGCTACCCAATATTCGGGGGATCCTTTTCCCGAACCCATACGTGTTTCAGCAGGTCTTACTGTAACTGGTTTGTCTGGAAATATACGGACCCATATTTTTCCACCACGGCGTGCATTTCGTGTCATTGCTCGTCGACCTGCTTCGATTTGTCTAGATGTGATCCAAGCAGGTTCAAGTGCTTGAAGAGCATA